GTTACAACTATTTATTCAATAAATTTGATTGATTTATACGAGTTGATTTTCTGTTACGATAGATCGAAGAAACAATAGCTGGTCCAATAGCTGCTTCGGCGGCTGCAATAGCGATAACGAAGATCGAGAAAACGTCTCCCTTTAATTGGCGACTATCAAATAAATCAGAAAATGTTACGAGATTCATATTAACAGCATTCAGTATAAGTTCAAGACACATAAGTGCTCTAACCATGTTTCGACTTGTGATCAATCCATAGATACCAATAGAAAATAAATAGGCACTCAAAACAAGTACATGCTCGAGCATCATTGACCAACTCCTCGTCAATCTCGATTCATTTCAATATAAACAACAATTCAACCGATTCGATTAATTAGAAGATTCTACTGAATAGAATTCAATTATCAATCCATATATAATAAATCCATATATAATAATAATATAAGAAATACAGTACCAAAAAAGACACTGGAATGGGTCGTCGAACTAACAACAACTTTTCAATATGTCTCATGAACAATATTCCAATTTCAGGTGGACCGATGCGATAACAATTACACGGAGGAAGACCTTATTTGCTTTCTTTCATTTGGTTTGTTATTTCCAATTCTAAGTATCTATTCCCGGCGAGCCATAGCAATTGCGCCCACTAAGGAAACTAAAAGGATTATAGAAATAAGTTCAAATGGAAGATAAAAATCTGTTGATAAATGAATCCCAATCTGTTGAACATTACTTGTCAGGTCCTGTTCTATGATCTGGTTTGATCTTGTAGTCCAAATAATCCCGTACCATGACGTGTTTGGGATAGTAGCAATTAGTGAAAAAAAAATACTTGTACAAACTACCGAAGTGAACCCATCTCCGATAGTCCAAAAATGAAAAGAATTGTAATATTCTGAACCATTCATAAACATCACAGCAAATAGGATTAAGACATTTATGGCTCCCACGTAAATAAGGAGCTGCGCAGCAGCTACAAAATAAGAGTTCGATGGAATATAAAATAAAGATATACAAACAAGAACCAATCCCGACGAAAAGGCAGAATAAATTGGATTGGTAAGTAATACCACTCCTAGACCTCCTACTATAAGACCTGATCCCAGAGATACTAAAAGAATATCATGTATTGGTGCAGGTAAATCCATTATGTGTTAAATAAGCGATAAATAAGTAAAAATATATCATGATCTTACTGGTCGGGAAAAAGTGGGTTACCCTTTTTTGTATCTAATAGTTACTACCCCAACGTGGTGTGGCTTGATGTAGATAGAGTTAATCAATTGAACGGGCCAATCTTGCTTTTGTCTTTAGTCGAAACAGAGTTCGTAATTTCATATTAAAAAAAAAAGAAAATAACGGCTATGGCTATAATGACTATATATATATTCCAAAAGGAGTCATAATCCTCACAAATCTAGTTATTATTTGTCTGACATGAAAGAAACTTACCTATTTTCGATCAAAACTTAATCTTATTTTTAATTGGTAATCGTTCTTGAATCAAGGGGTTTATCCATAGATATTTTTATTTGAGTTGAATTCATAATTGTTCGAACTGTGTAATCCCCAATTACAGACATTGGTAACCGACCCAAAGCAATTTGATTATAATTTAATTCGTGACGATCGTAGGTGGAAAGTTCATATTCTTCAGTCATTGATAAACAGTTTGTGGGGCAATACTCCACGCAATTACCACAAAATATACAGATTCCGAAATCAATACTATAATTAAGCAATCGTTTCTTTCTAATATCTGTTTCTAATCGCCAATCAACAACAGGTAGATCTATCGGACATACGCGAACACATACTTCACAAGCAATGCATTTATCAAATTCAAAGTGGATTCGCCCACGGAAACGCTCTGATGTGATCGATTTTTCATAAGGATATTGAATAGTTACAGGTAAACGATTCGCGTGAGATAAGGTAATCATGAAACTTTGACCAATGTATCTTGCAGCTCGTACTGTCTGTTGACCATAATTCATGAACCCAGTCACCATAGGAAACATATCGCGAATATCCATGAATAATTTGATGTTTCTTTCTCTTGCTTGAGAGAGGATATGAATCTGGAATATCCTATTCTGTTACAGCGAAACGAGTTGGGAAGAAGTTGTCAATAATAGATTACCGAGAGCAATAGGTAAAAGAGATTTCCACCCAAGATTTAATAGTTGGTCCATTCTCATCCTAGGTAAAGTCCATCTTGTTGAGATAGGAATGAACAGGAACAAATAAGCTTTAGCTAATGTAATGAGGAGACTAATTGTTGTTCCAAAGACTTCACTAGTTTGATTTTTTTCGAAAAGTTCGGTAATTGGTATATATGGAATAGAAAGATTCCACCCGCCCAAGTACAGAATTGTTACGAATAATGAAGAAACTAGTAGATTTAGGTAAGAAGCAACATAAAATAAACCAAATTTTATACCTGAATATTCAGTTTGATAACCTGCTACTAATTCCTCCTCGGCTTCCGGTAAATCAAAGGGCAATCTCTCACATTCTGCTAGTGAAGAAATTATAAAAACTATAAACCCTATAGGTTGACGCCAAAGATTCCACCCCCAAAAACCATATTTTGACTGCGCCTCAACTATATCAACCGTACTTGAACTGTTAGATAATCATAGTCGATGATAACATCACTGTTCCCATCTCTATTCCAGAACCGTACATGAGACCTCAGCTTCATACGGCTCCTCAATGGTCACGAATAAATCTAAGGTATGCTTCGGTATTACATCGGCATACCATAGGAAAAAATAAAGATGGATCAAAATGCTCGTAAGTGAACTAGACCAGTGGGATTCTGTCCGCGATAAGATAATAACAAATAAAAAAGGACGCTTCTGAATCCATCTCACCCTTTATCCTTTTTGTTCAGTTTTTTGTTCAGTAATAACTCGATCTTTCAATAAGATACAATAAATAGTCAATCCATTTTTTACTTCCTGTTCTTCTCTTCTTTCTCAGAGGGACTATACTATATAAATAAAGGATTACTTCGTTCCTGATAGTTATTTTTCAATCAGTGGATAGGAGCTATACTCTGGATCGGGATCATGGGGAAGTACTTTTTGATCATTTCTACTAACTTCAAGCCCTCATTATGACTCCTTTTATGTAAAAAATATCCGTTTGGATACGTTATCTCCATTACTAATCTTTTGTGTACCTTGGTGTTCCTAACCGTCCACTCAGTTTTGTTTGATCCTCGGTATGGTAATACATACAAGAGTAAAAACTCCATACAGTTGATCTTTTGCGCCCGCTTCAAGTCATGATGACTAATCGATACTTGGGGTAAACAGCTTCCACTGCTTATGTTTAGCTCCACTTTACTCTCGTACGTAGGTAATGAGACTCGATCTTCTTACTGCGAATTCATAAGCAGTTTTGTTTCACTCATATAACTATCTGGTTTAGTTCATCGATCTCAGTGATGAATAAAAAAAGAGTTCTATCTATATATTTATATTCAATCAACTTCTTTCCTAGAAAAAGCAAAGAAAGAGGTAAGAGTGCGTATTCCAACGAATCACACGTAGAGATATGGATAACACACATGGAGTTAATGGTATTTCATAACTAATAGATTGAGCAGCAGCTCGTAAACCACCTGAAAAGGAATATTTATTATTTGATCCATATCCGGACATAAGAAGTCCGATAGGGGCAATACTTGAAATAGCGATCCATAGAGAAACACCTATACTGAGATCGGTTAGAACAAGGTGATGGCCAAAAGGAATTACTGAATAACTCAGTAGAATTGATACGACCGCTATAGATGGGCCAACACTAAATAAACGAATATCTCCTCTAGATGGAAGAAGATCTTCTTTGAAAAGTAGTTTGACCCCATCCGCTAGAGCTTGAAGAATCCCCAAGGGACCGGCATACTCAGGACCAATTCGTCGTTGTATCCCTGCAGATATTTTTCTTTCTAGCCACACAATTACTAATACCCCTATTGTGATTCCCAATACAAGAGTCAAAATAGGTACAAGTAACCATATGAGCCCATAGACCTCCTTTGAGGATTCCGATCTGAAAAAAGAATTGATAGCTTGTGCTTCTTCAATTATCATTTCAACGATCAACTTCTCCCATAATGATATCTATACTACCTAGTATTGTCATAATATCAGCCAATTTCATTCTTTTAACTAGCTGAGGAAGAATTTGCAAATTGATGAAACCGGGTGGACGGATTTTCCATCTCCAAGGAAAAACACTATTGTCTCCTATCAGAAAAATACCCAATTCTCCCTTTGGGGCTTCTACTCTCACATAAAGTTCTTGTTTTGACAATTCAAAACTGGGAGAAGGCTTTTTACTAATGAATCGATATTCAAAATCGTTCAATTCTGAATCTTTTGTTCCAGCAAAGCGTCGGAATTCTAAATTTTCATAAGGCCCCCCCGGGATTCCTTCTAGAGCCTGTTGAATAATTTTTATGGATTCCGTCATTTCGCCAATTCTTACTAAATAACGAGCTAATGAGTCTCCTTCTTTTTGCCATTGGACTTCCCAATCGAATTCATCATAACACTCATACCGATCGACTTTACGAAGATCCCATTGGATTCCAGAAGCTCGTAGCATTGGTCCTGATAAACCCCAATTTATTGCTTCCTCTCCCCCAATAAAGCCTACCCCTTCAACTCGTTCTAAAAAGATAGGATTGCGCGTAATAAGCTTTTGATATTCAACAACTCCCGTTAAAAAATAATCGCAGAAATCTAAACATTTATCTATCCAGCCATGAGGTAGATCAGCAGCTACCCCCCCGATACGGAAATAATTATGCATCATTCGCATACCTGTGGCAGCTTCGAATAGATCATATAACAATTCTCTCTCTCTGAAAATATAGAAGAAAGGAGTCTGCGCACCGATATCGGCCATAAAAGGTCCAAGCCATAACAAATGCGAAGCTATACGACTCAACTCCAGCATAATTACCCTGATATAGCTGGCTCTTTTAGGTACTTGAATATTTCCCAATTCCTCTGGTGCATTAACCGTTATTGCCTCCGTGAACATAGTAGCTAAATAATCCCAACGTGTCACATAAGGTAGATATTGTATAATTGTTCGGTTTTCTGCAATTTTTTCCATTCCTCTGTGTAAATAACCCAATATGGGTTCACAGTCAATAACATCTTCGCCATCTAGAGTAACAATGAGTCGAAGAACACCATGCATTGACGGGTGGTGAGGACCCATATTGACAACGAGGAGGTCTTTTCTTGCGTCTGGTACAGTCATATGTTTTTCTTCTCCGATCCCATATTCATTATTCCATGAATTCCTGAAAATGAAAGGAGGTTCATAAAAATTCAAGATCTAATGAACCAAATAATTCAAACGAATTTCCAAATTAACCAGTCTTTGGTTCCCGAATGCCCAATTGACCAATTAATTCCCTATAACGCACTCGATTTTTCTTTGATAAATAAACCAACAGTCGTTGACGTTTCCCCAGCATTTTCCGCAGACCCCTCTGGGATAAATAATCCCTTCTGTGCAGTTCCAAATGTGAAGTAAGTCTCTTTATCTTATTGGTAAAACTAAATACTTGAAATTCAACAGAACCCCTTTTTTCTTCTTGCGGAATAACTGATATGGACGAATTCTTTACCATACAAATAAATTCTTCTCTTTTTTCTTTTTGTTCCCACGGATATGAATCTTCCCAATCAAGAATAATAATACCATTTATTTCGCTCTGGTGTACACAATAATCTGGATTGATTCATATTACTCTTTTTTTCTATCAAACAAATAAAAAAATGAATAAAAATAAAATAAATAATAATAACAATAAATTCATTCAGACACAAAGGGATGGTATATTCCTGGACTCACGAAACAGAACGAAAGGGACCTAAAAAGATCCTGTCGATTCATTCCTAGGTCCAATTTATATGCGACTGAATCCTGTGTATCAGAGTCTAACACAAGGTATGTATTTATTTGCATGTCCCCCCACCCCCAGGCACGTGATAGAGAGGGAAATTGACTGTAACATCAGCGAATTCCAAATCGCTGATACATATGGATCCTTGACATACTGAAACGACTCCCGTTATTGGTATCAAACCAATAGCGATTCATACAGGCTAAATCTTCTAATCGATGAGTGGGCCAAAGAAACACTTTCCATTTTAGAGAGTTATTTGTATCTGTATCAAAATGCTTATCCCTATCTACAAATTTCTCAAACCCCTGCGCATTAGTCTTAGCCCTATTGAAAAATACTGGATTCTTATTCACAACGTTCCTATTTCGGTAATTGAAACGGCTTATAATTCTAAATTCTCTACGATGGTTAGGAGATAAAATATTTTCAGGAACAAGCAAATAATAATTATTATTGTCCCCATTCACACGTACTCCTCCGTGGCATGCAATCGAGCCATTAAAGTAATTCTCATCAATATGTTTTTTTGCTTGGTACCCTCGATTAGTTTGGTGCTGAACCTTATGTGTCAATGAAATAGCTATGGTTTGATACATAATCGAAATTCCATCCCATTTGGTAGACAAACGAACCGGTTCAATAATAAATATTCCCCTTTTTATCAATTCTGGAAGAGACAGATCCTTATGAATCAGCATTACATCTAGACCCATTTCTCCTCTTTCAATAGAGGATATAGCAATTTCACTCGGATCCATAAGTCTAAGCAGTAGGCAATATACCTTTATATTATTAGTCATTCTTTGATTAAAAGAATCACCCCATTGCAGTTGAAAAAGAAAATATTTTTTCAGAAGGAAGTCTAGTTCCGCTTCCTTCTTGCTCTTTAATTTCTTTTTCTTTCTGCGTTTCTTAATATCTGAACCTGTGGAATTTGCTCCAACATCTTTTTTTTGGTTTCTTGTATCTGATATAAGATTTCCTTGGTGCTGTCGTTCTTTCTCGTCCCGGTTCCGATTCTCTAATTCAAGATATTCTTTTTGATTAGATTCTGCTTTTGGATTAGATCTTTCTTTTTGATTAGATTTGACCTTTGGATCTATATAAAGATCACTTGTTTTATTTCCATTAAAATCAAATAGAAGCAATTTGATTGGTATGATCCACGGATTAGTCCTATATCGATCATAAAGTGGCACAAATTCTGGTAAGAACCAAGGGTCCAGATTTGATATAGTACGATCTAACATTTGTTCATTCATTCCCATCCAATCAAAAAAGAACTCTTTTTGCTTTGTCTGGATTTCTTGATGAATTCTGATATAAAGATCTTTCTTATTGGTCCCAGTCTTAGTAGTTTTATTTTTATTAGTGAAAGTTCCGATATCCGTACTGGTCCTAGTCTCAATATCGTTTCTAGGGTCAAAATAGATGATTCTCAATTCAAAATATTTTCTATCTAGATTTTGATCCGTATCAATTATATATTTATCTTCTAGGCAATCATTAATAGTTATAACATAAAACGATTTGTATTTATGTGTATTGTAATTAGATAGAGATAAAATCTCTCCATGCCTGTTTACTTGTAATGGTGATCCATAAATATTGGAGTCTTTCACATATTCATAATTAATATATTTATATGATAAAAGATCATATCTGTAGTGTTTTTTCATTTTTTTTGTGTGACTCGGACTCTTTAATAAGCCCAATTTATAAAAATCCTTTCTCTCTGAATGAATTAATTGGTCTTTTTCTTCATATGAATCCAATTTTTGTAAGTCGTTATTTTTAATCGTACGATGCTGATTGACTTTATTTCTCCATTTTAGAGGTGCTAATCTAGACCATTTGGCACGGGATAAATTGTATTGATAATGGTTCCTTAACCAGTTTTTCCATTCATTCATTCCAGAATTCCGCAGTTTCTTGTGTTTTGATTCAGAATCAGATATTCCTCGTGTATGGAAATAGTTATGGAAATAGTCTTTTATTCTATCCTTAATAAAAGGATATGTTCCGTAGTATTGAAATATGGATTCTGACTTATATTTGTTACTAACTTGGGTTTGCAATAATTTGTAAAACACATAGGCTTGGGACAAAGAAGATAAGTCGCAATAAATCGGTGAATGACTATTACTACTAATAGTAGTAGTATAAGTAGAAAGAGATTTTATAGTCGAAATGAAGGGAATTATATTTGGATTCGTTTCATTAGTATCCTTTTCTTTTGTTTCGTCATTGTAAGTGTATCTATTTAGAATTTTTTTTGTTGAGTAAAGTGTTGAGTCAAGAAAAAATTGTACATTGATCTTGTAAATGTTAGTGATACATAGAAGGATACCCATGTATATTCTTTCAATGAAAGATTTCATAAAAGAGTTCCATTTAGGAATTAATCGGGCACTTCTTTTTTTAGATATTTGCCAAATATATTTCTGTGATTCCGTTATTTTTTTTTTCTTGTCTTTCATAATCTTTTCTACTTGATCCCGGATTTTGATTGTCTTATCAGCCAGATCATTAATTTTTCTTTCTGTCAGTGAATCGTTTGCCCAATCTCTGGACCCAATTCTAATGGGTGATTCATGGATGATCCTATTACTTATTTTGGAATCTTTATTATTTGGAATTGGGTCAAAGATTCGCGTCAATCTAAAAAAGAAAATGACTTTTGATTTTATAAATAGAACTATTTTGATAACCCATCTTATTTTTTCTTTGAAAATCTCTAGAAAACTTTTTATGTTATCTTTTAGAATTTTTAAAATGAAAAAACCTTTCTTTTTTACTTTTCTAATTTTTTTTTCGAGTGTTTTATGAATGGGTTCAAAAAATAAAGGGTTTTTTCGGGGAGAGCCAAAGGGCAGTTCTGTTTCCACCCCCCAGACCGTTAAAAAACAGAAATTTTTTTGTTTTTTTCTTAGATCCCTATGATGGGATCGTAGCTTAGATCTACGCCAAGGTTTCAGAGAGAAAGGAAATAGGATTTTTATCTGAATACCGTCTGTTAACCAGTCTTTTGGAAATTCTGTTTCCGATAATTGAACACCGTTATATGTGCATTTGACATGCATTTCCCTACTCCATTCCTTAAAATCTTCATACCACTCGGGGAATTGAAATAATAACATACGACCAATATTTTTAACTATTATCAATGAAGGTAATACGATGTATTTTCGAAGAATCGAGTGGGTTACTAATAGGGAACTCCTTACTGCTTGAGCAAATGGAATAGTATCCCAAGCTTCTGCTATTGCTATCCGTTCATCCTCCTGTCTTTTATCCTCTTTTCTTTTATACTCCCTTTTTTCTTCTTCATGTTCTTCCTCTTTTGCCCCTTCGCCCGCATAATCAGACGTTTTTATTTTTAATTTGAGGCTTTTCTCCTCCATCCAATTCCTAAAAATTAGGTTCATCATCCTTGAGATATCAAAAGAAAACAAAGGTGTTTTGTCTATTCTGTCCAAAAAAAGGGGGGAATGCACATCTGTTTGAAACATTTCCCACGTCACTGTTTTACGTCTTTGAGCCCGAATCGACCCTTTGATTATATCCCGACGAAAATCCGATTGTTGCGAGTAACGTATCAAGGCCATCTCATGTTCTTCTGCTTGATCACTATTTTTTGCTTGATCACTATTTTTTGCTTGATCACTATTTTTTGCTTGATCACTATTTTTTGCTTGATCACTATTTTTTGCTTGATCACTATTTTTTGCTTGATCACTATCAGTAGTATTAATGATATTAGTATCAGTATCCTCATCGGTATCAGTATCAGTATAAATTACCACACGTTTAGCTTTTCTTGAACGAATCCCGTGATCATCTGTGGGTTCTTCCTCATCATCTTCTTCTTCCTCCTCCTCCTCCTCTTCTTCAAAATCAAAATCGGCAGTCAGTTTGTATAACCATCGAGGAACCTTTTTCTTCATTTCTTCAATTTTTATTGATTGATTACTAATTTTTTGATCATTCGGATCAGCTCTAACCATATCGAATAGAAATTCTGCTTGATTTTCTGAATTAATTTCTTT